TTTTTTTTTTTACTTTGATATGGGTTGCCCGGGACTCGAACCCGGAACTAGTCGGATGGAGTAGATAATTTTTCATTACAATTTACAATAGAGTAAAAAAATCCCTCCCCAAACCGTGCTTGCAGTTTTCATTGCACACGACTTTCCCTATGTATACCTATGTATATATATATGTATGTATATGTATATATATATGGATATATGTATAATATGTATATGGAAAAGAAAATATAATAACATAATTACATATCGAGAAGAAAGTTTAAGAATTTTGACTACTAAGTTAATTTCACCAGATATATACTGATGATATATACGATATATAATGATATATGAGCATTTCAGAAAAAAAATTCATGAATCTTTTTTTTCTCTTGATCCTTTATTTCATGAAAAGGTCTCATGAACAATCATGAATGATCCACCAGATCATTGATATGGATAATGTTCAAATACCAAATACGGTCTCTATGTGATCCGTGTAAGGGAAAAGGGATTTTTTGGAGGAAGATTAAAGAAAGAACTTGTTCTTCTTCCATAAAGAATTCTTCTAATAATCCCGAACCTAATCTTCGCATAAAAGTGCGTACTGTACTTTTATGTTTCCGCGCCAAAGTTCTAGCACACGAAAGTCGAAGTATATACTTTATACGATACAAAACCTTTTTTTTTGAGGATCCGCTGTGATAACGACAAAGATTTCTACATATCCGGCAAAATCGATCAAGAATATCAGAATCCGATAAATCGGTCCAGATCGGTTTACTAATAGGATGACCCAATACAGTACAAAATTTAGCTTTCGACAATGATCCAATAAGAGAAATAACTGGGGCTATGGTATCTAATTTCTTAGTCATAATATTTATTAGAAATGAATTCTCTAGCATTTGATTTCTTACTACCAAATTATTTTCTAGTACACTTGAAAAATACCCCAGAAAAGAGAAGGAATAGTTGGATAATTGCTTTATATGGATCCTATACGGTTGAGACCAAAAGTGAAAATAAGATTGCCAAAAATTCACAAGAAGAAATTTCCATTTCTTCATCAGAATAAGAGTTCCCTTTGAAGCCAGAATTGCTTTTCCTTGATATCGAACATAATGCATGAAAGGATCCTTGAGAAAGCATAGGATCCTATGAAAAGAATTACAACACACTACTATAAGTAGTTCTATTTTTACATAGAAATGTGTTCGCTCAAGAAACACTCCAGAAGATGTTGATCGTAAATAAGAAGACTGTTTACGAAGAAAATGGAATAGATATTCGCATTCATATACATAAGAATTATATAGGAACCAAAGGAATCTTTTCTTTATTCTTGAAAAGGCGTAAATGCATTTTTTTGAAGTTGAAGTAATGAGACTATTAAAATAATGATATTCGTGGAAAAGCAATCGCAATAAATGCAAAGAAGGAACATCCTTGATCCAGCATTGAAGGATTTGAACCAAGATTTCCAGATGGATGGGATGGGGTATTAGTAGATCTGACACATAATTCAAATGTACGAATTTGTCCTCTAAAAAGGGAAATATTGAATGAATAGATCGTAAATTCTGAGATTTTTTTATTTTTTTTTCTTCAAGAGAAGATACTAATTGCGACGAGAATGGAATTTCCAGAATGACTCCAAAACCTTCTGATACCATTTTAGAATACAAATTAGAAAAAAAAAAATTCTTGTGTCCCCAAAATCGTTTTTGGTTAGAATAATTAACCGAAGAAATAAAAGAATTCTGTTGATACATTCGAGTAATTAAACGTTTCACAAGTACTAAACTAGATTTATTGTCATAACCAAAAATTTCCACAGGTTCGTAAAAAAAAACACTATTGACGTTATGATCATGAGCAAGTGAGTAAATATACTCCTGAAGGAGTAGCGGATATAGGAAGTTTTGTTGCCGAAATCCATCTTTTTTTAATTTTAATATCCTTAAAATTCTGCCATTTACATACATTTATACTGATGAAACCAAAAAGGGTAGGCACTTCTTGTGTTATTGTTATGAAATGATACATAGTGCAATATGGTCAGAACGGTGTATGTGTATATTATACGTAGTATATTCTTTTTTTTTTTTTTTATCTTTATACTTTTATTTATCTTTATACTATGATACTATATTACTATATTAAACATTACTATATTAAACTATATTCAAAACTAAAAACTTATATTAAAAAAATTTAAAGTAAAGATTAAAGTGGTATACTATAATAATTATAGTATAAAACATAAGTATAAAACTTTAACTAGAAATATAACTATAAATAATACTGTATATACATATAACTGTATTTCTGTATTTTTTTCTAATTTTTGTTTTTGTTTTCTAAAAAATATAAATATTTATATAATTTATATTTTTTTATATTTTATTATTTTATTATTTTATATATTATATATATATTATATATATATAATATATATATATTATATTTTATTATTTTATATATTATATATATTATATATATATATATATATTATATATATTATAATTATATATATTATTATATATATTATAAATATAATTTGTATATATATATATATTATATATAATATTTATATATTCTATATTTCATATATTTTTATATATTCTATATTTTATATATTTATTTATATATAAATATATAATTATATATTATATTTTAATTATAAATTATATATTATATATATTAATTATATTATTTTAATTATATATTATTATTATATTATTATATATTATTATATATAATATTAATAAATATTATATATATATATATTATTATATATATATATATTATTATATTATAAATTATATATTATTAAATTTATATTATAAATTATAAATATTCTAATATTATAATTTTATAATTATTAATTATATTATTATATTATAATTAATAAAATTAATAATTATAATTAATAATTATATTATATTATATATTAATTATTATATATTAATTATATATTAATTATTAATTTATTATATATTTTATTATATTATTATATATTAATAAATATAATTATATATTTTATATTATATATATTATATATATTATATATTAATTATATATTATATTATATATTATATTATTAATATATTTATATTATAAATTATATATTATATTATAAATTATATTTATATTAATTATATATTATATATTCGATATATAATAATTATATTAATTATATATTATATTAATTATTAATATATATTATATATTAATTATTAATATATTTTAATATATTTAATATATTAATTATTATATATTATATATATTAATATATTTTAATATATTAATATATTATATTATATATTAATTTATTAATTAAATTTATTAATTAAAATTATTAATTAATTATATTAAATATTAATTATTTAATTATTATTTAATTATATTATTATAATTATAATAATATAATTATTTATATTATAATTATAATTTATATTATTTATATTAATATATTTATATTATAATATATTATAATTATTATAATTATATATTATTATAATTATATATTTATTATATATTATAATTATATATTATAATTTTATAATATATTATAATATATTTTATATTATATATTTTATATTATAATATTATAATAAATTATAATTATATATTTTATTATTTTATATTATAATATTATAAATTATAATTTATTATATATTTATATATTTTATATTATATATTATTATATTATAAATTATTATAAATTATAATTTTAAAATTTTTATTATTATTATTTTATTTTCATTGAATATTTTTAATATTTATATTGTTATTGTATTGTGTTGTATTGTGATGTAAATAATGTAATGGTAAAAAGATTCTAATTATATAATTTAATTATATAATTATATACTAATTATATAATATATATACTAATTATATAACTAATTATATAATATATATACTAATTATATAATATATATACTATACTAATTATATAATTATATACTAATTATATAATATAACTAATTATATAATATAATATATATACTATACTAATATATACTATACTAATTATATAATTATATACTAATTATATAATATATATAAATATATAAAGTAATAAATATATAAAGTAAGAACAAATAAAGAATATATACCCCGGAGACAGAGAGCCCAATCAACAGATCTTTTTTCTTTCCCTTTCTATACACTATACAATAGGGTTTCCTTGTTAATATAACAAGGAATAACAATAAAATAAATAAAGAAAATAGAAAATAATAAAGAAGAAAAAAAAGGAAAAGGGGTAAAATCTTTTATTTTCGCAAACCGATTGCTCTTTTGACTTTGGAATAAATGATTTTTTATCAGTATACTATTTCTTCTACACATCCGTCTACAATTCAAAAGAAAATTAAAATAAAGAATAATTAGGATTCAGGAAAAAAAGAATCAATGGTCCACTCACAATTAACAAGAGAACCTTTTCCCACATCCGGCACTAATCTATTTTTAACGTATAATTAGATCGGGTCTTCATTCAAATTAAGAAAATAAGCTCGTTACTTTTTCGTCTTACTCTAATTAGAGCCATAAGGCTCTATCCATTTATTCACTAGACCTTCCTATAAAATATACTTATACTTTTTATACTTTACTTTTACTTTACGGAACTTAAAATTTTTATAAAAAAAAAATAAATAAAATTCAAAAAATATAAAAATTCTTATGTCTTATGTTCTTTTATGAGTATTCTATTCGATTTTTTTATGATTATTGATTATAATTGATTATTTTTTGAATATTTAAAATAATATTTTAAATTTTAAAATAATAATATTTTAAAATATTTTAATATTAAAAAATAGAAATTTAAAAAATTAAATTAAATAAATTAAATAAAATAATTCTAAATTAAATAATAAAAATATAAAATAAAAAAATTAAATTAATAAATTATAATAATTATATTAAATTTTAAATTAATAAATTATAAAATTATATAAATTATAAAATTATATAATAATTATAATAATTATATTAAATTTTAAATTAATAAATTATAAAATTATATAATAAAATTATATAATAAATTATATATTAATTATATAATAAAATTATATAATAAATTATATATTATATAATATATAATATATTATAATATATAATTATATATATATAAATTAAATATTAAATATATATAATATATATATAAATTAAATATTAAATATATTTAAATATATTAAATATATAATGAAATATAAATATATATATATATATTAATTATTATAATTATATAATTATAATATTTATATTATATTATTATTATTATTATTATATTAAAAAATTATTATATTAAAAATTATTATTATATTAAAATTATATTAAAATTAAATATTATAAATATTATATTAATTTATATTTATATTATATTAATAATTTATATTAATAATAATTTATATTAATAATATATTATAATATATTATTATTAGAATTATTTATAATATAATTATTTATAATTTTATAATTTTATAATTATTAATTATTCTAATTACTAATTATTAATTATTTAATATATTAATAATTTAATATATTAATATTATATTATTTTATATTATTATATTTATATTATTAATTATTCTAATTACTAATTAATAATTAGTATATTTTAGTATATTAATTAATTCTTATATTAATATTATTATATAATATTATTATATATAAATATATATATAAATATATAATATATATAAATTATAAATATATAAATTATAAATTAAAAATATATAAAATAAAATTTTATATATTATATATATGAATATTATTATATAAAAATAAAAATATAAAATGAAAAATGAATATTATTATATTATTATATAAAATATATATATATAAAAATAATAATAAAAATAATAAAAATATATATATATAATATAATAAAATATAAAATTTAGTAATTTAGTATATTATTTAGTATTAGTATTTATATAAAATATAAAATTATAAAATTTAGTATATTATTTAGTAATTTAGTATTAGTATATTATTATATTAATATTATTAATTATTATATTATATAGTATATTATATATTATTATATATTATATATATTAATATTATATTATATATATTAATATTATATTTATTATATTTATTATTATTATATTTATTATATTTTTATATATTTATATATTTATTATTATATTTATTAGATTTTCTATTTTTTCTATTATTCTTATTTATTATTATATTTAATTATTATTATTATATTTAATATTAATTATATTTAATATTATATTTAATATTAAATTTTTAATTATTTAATAATTTAATATTTAAATTATATTGAATATTAAAATTATTATTTTAAATTTAAATAAATATAAAAAATTCTCTATCTAATTATCTAATTCTTTATCTAATTCTAATTTAGAATTTAAAATTAAATATATTAAATATTTAAAATTAAATTAAATATTTAAAATTAAATTAAATATTAAATATATATTAAATTAAATATATAAAATATATATTAAATATTAAATATATATTAAATATATAAAATATATAAATATATAATTTAAAATATAATTTAAATATATAATTATATAATATAATATATAAAAAAAAATTATAATTATAATATTATATATTTATAATATTATATATTATAATATTATATAAAAAATAAAAATATTATATAAAATTATAAAATAATATTATATAAAATATAAAAAATAATATTATTATTATTATAAATATTAATATAAATATATTATAAATATATAAATTATAAATATATAATAAATATATATAAATTATAAATATTATATAAAAATATAAATATTATATAAAATTATATATTATATATAAAATTTATATATAAAATTATATATTATTATAAAATTATATATTATATAATTATATAAAATATATATAAAATAAAATATAAAATATAAAAAATATATTATATATTATTAAAATATATTATTAATAAAATAAAATATATTATTAATTATTAATTTAATTAATTTAAAATATAAAATATATTTTTATTTTTATTATTTTAATATAAAAATAAAATAAAAAAATTATATTTTTAATTTAAAATTGAAGTTTAAATTTTAAGAAATTTCATATTTTTTATATTTAAATATTTGAAATTTTATTTCACGACATGCTTTTTTTTCCATTCATTACCTTTCAGGATCAGTCGCGGTCTTATAAACTCTACCAATAGTCTGGACGAATTCCTTCCTTCATCCAAATGTGTAAAAGATCATAGTCGCACTTAAAAGCCGAGTACTCTACCGTTGAGTTAGCAACCCGGATCTATATGATGTGTAGATATGATCAAAATAAAAAATCCAAAAATCAATGGAATTGAACTGCACAACTGCATCAAAACATGGAACTACCAACAAAACAAATGTAAACAACAAAATATCAAGAAGATCCGGTTCAAAAAACAAGAGATTCAAAATCGAATTGGAAAATTGACAAACCACCCAATAAAAAAATTGGATTTTTTTAGTTAAAATACATTTTTTATCCATTTTTATACAAAATGGAAGAGTAAATCCAGCAAACCCATCCATTTTACTAATTTACTAATTTTACTAAAATGAAAGAAAATGCTAATAGGGAGTGGAGATAAAAGGATCTATATCTCTACGAGATAATTATATTTGTTCGATATGCCATTGTCAATATGAATGGACTAAAAAAAAAAAACTGTGTAGGATTAGCACAACATAAATGAGAAATAAGATATTTGAGCGGAAAAAATAAAAATAAGGAAAAGGTATAGATATAAAAGAAGATATTCGGGGTTCCTTAATAAAAAAAAGGTACAATACAAATACAAATACAAGAAGAAAGATTACCCCCCAACAAGGGGGGTTATACAACAATAAGCAAGAAAAATAAAAAAAAAAATAAGTCAGAATAAAATAAGTATGATATAAAATATAAAATAAGTATGATAAGTATGAATAGAACAAGAAAAGAACAAACTTTGTCTATTCATGACTTTTTAAAATAAACTCTAAATTTTTTCTTTAAAGAGTTCTGCCTTCCTTAAAATATTATGAACAGTTCCTGTGGGTTGAGCACCCTTTTCAAGGAAATATAGAATAGCAGGAACATTTGAATAAGTTTTATTATTTATCGGATCATAAAAACCGACTTTTCGAAGATCTCTTCCTTCTCTTCGGGATCGAACATCAATTGCAACGATTCGATAGATGGCTCATTGGGATAGATGTAGATAAAGGATGCCCCCCCTAGAAACGTATAGGAGGTTTTCTCCTCATACGGCTCAAGAAAAGATGATTCTAATTTCTCTATAATTTCTATAATATCTATCTATAATAGATCTATCTATATAATAGATCTATCTATAATAGATATAATCTATAATCTAGAATATCTATATCTATAATCTAGAATACTAGAATATCTAAAATATAATTATAATATATAATTAGAATATAATATTCTAATATAATTAGAATATAATAATATATAATAAATATATAATATATAATAAATATATAATATATAATAAAATAAAAATATAATAAATATTAGAATTAATATATTTATATATTTAATATTTAAAAAATTTAATATATTTTAAAAATAGATAATATATTTATATTTTAATATTTTAAAAATAGAATTAATATATTTAAATATAAAAATATAAAAAATATAAAATAGAATGAAATATTAAATAGAAATAGAAAAATAAATAGAAATAGAAAAACACAACACTTTACAGAAAAAGATATTTCATTCGTACTCCTAACTCAAGTTGGGTAGTTTTTAAAGAGTTCGAAAGGAAATCCTTAGAATTTCTTGAGCTGTCTCTAACCTATTTTTTTGTCTCTTTTAGGATCCATTTTTTTACGCATTCTGATCCAATTGTTGAGACAAGTGAAAATAGTGTTTCCTTGTTCCGGAATTCGTTGTCTTTGCTTTACGATTTGTGAAATCTTTGGGTTTAGACATTACTTTGGTGATCTTTACTCCTTTTCACAAAAGGCAGCAACATACCTTTTGTTCTTTACTATGGAAAAAGGACAAAATCATACGAAAGATTGATTCCTTTGTGATACACTTTTGATCGAAACAGTTTGAAAATTTCGACAAATTTGACTTTTTTTATTTCAAACTTGTTCAAATTTGAACCTCTTCATTTATATATTCTATTGATGATCTATTTACTAATGATCTATTTACAAAGTTGGTCTAACTTATTGATTGTCACTAACCCTAGATTATTCCCCCGATAAATGAATCCCATTCATTTTTGCTCGAGCTCCACCATATGCTATACCTTTAGTCTTTTTATTTACCAACCCAAGACAAATGAAATTAGGTTCCTAGCAGAACAAATTATGTCGAGACAAGAGCATCTTCATTCCTATAGAAAATGGTGGATTCAGAATCCACAGCCAATCATGTCCTTCAAGTCGCACGTTGCTTTCTACCACATCGTTTCAAACGAAGTTTTACCATAACATCCCTCTCATTTGATTTTAATTTTGAACCGTATGCAATTGATTCAATTTCAATATGGAATCATGAATAGTCATTGGCTGAACCGATATATAATAATTCACACTTATCTATCTATGGATAGATAAGTCTTTATCCGGAAAGAATTTCACTTAAATTAACCCCATATTTTATCATATGAAGAATGAAGAAAATCACATGAAAAATGAAAAAAAAAAAATATTGAATTTGAATAATAATAAAATTTGAAATTTGAATAATAATAATTTATTAAATTTATGAATTTAAATTTCTAAATTATAAATTTATAAAAATTTATATTTATATTATATTTTTATTTTTTATATTATATTTATTTTATATTATATTTATATAATTTATATATATTTATATATTATATATTTATAATAATATATAATTATAATAATATATAATAATAATATATAATTTATATAATTGATTATATTAATTGATTATATAATGATTATATAATTTATATAATGATTATATAATTTAAATATAATTTAATGATTATATAATTTATATAATTTAAATATAATTTAATGATTATATAATTGATAATAATCAATAATTTATTATTTTATTTTATTTTTTAATAATAAATAATAATTTAATAATAATAAAATTAATAATAATAAAATAATTTAATAATAATAATTTTTAATTTTATAATAATAATTTATAGAATTTCGAATGATAATTAATAAAATTAATTTAATTTTAATATTAATATTTTTAATATTAATATTTTATAATTAATAAAATTAAGAATTTAATAAAAATTTAATTTTAAGAATTTATTAATAATTTAATATTTATTAATAATTTAATATTCAATATAATTTTTATTTTAATATTTTAATATTAATAATATAAAATAATATAATTTATATAATTTAATAATTTTCATATTAAAATATTAATAATATTAATAATATAAAATAATATAATTTTAATATTAATAATAGAATTTAATAATAATAATATTAATAATAATATTAATATAAAAATATAAAATATAAAATATAATTAATATATTATTAATATAATATATTATTAATATATTAATAAAATTAATAAAATATAATTAATATATTATTAATATATTAATATAATAATTATAATAATAATATAATAGAAAATATAAATATAAAAATATAATAAATATAATTATAAATATAATAAATATAATTATAAATTATAATATATAAATATAAAAATATAAATATAAATATTAAATAATATTAATAATATTAATATAAATTATAAATAATATTAATATAATAATATATAATAATAATTTAATATAATTTTAATATAATAATAATTTAATTTTAATATATTAATATAATATTAATATAATAATAATTTAAATAATATAATTAGAATTTAATAATTTCATTAATTTAATATTTTAATATAATTTTAATATAATATTAAATATTTTAAATATTAAATTATAAAATTATAAATAAATAATTTATAAATTAATAAATTAATAAATTATAAATAAATAATATTAATATAATAAATATAATAATATAATAAAATAATATAATAAATATAATATTAATATAATATAAAATATAATAATATATATATTTAATATTATATATTTAATATAATATAATAATAATATAATATAATAATATAATATTATAATATAAATTTAATATAATATATAATATAATTTAATATAATATATAATATAATATAATATAATATTATAATATATAATATAATATAATATAATATATAATATAATATATAATTATATAATAAAATTCTAATAAAATAATATTAATATAATAAAAATAATAAAATAAGAATATTAAAAAATAATAATATTTAATATTAAATATTATTAATATAATAAATATAATATTCATAATAATATTAATATAATATTAATAATTAATATAAATATAATTAATAATTAATATATAATTAATATATATAATTAATATAATAATAAATATAATAATAAATAACAATATAATAATAAATTAAAAAATAAATAAATTAAAAAATAAAATAAAATAAATATAAAATATAATATAAATATAATATATAATAATATAATAAAATAATATATAATAAATAAAATAAAAATATTCAAAAAAAAATGATGGTGTATCATTAATAATTTTAAAAATCTATTTTTTTTTTTGAATGAAAATAAACATATGATTCTAAAAATCATTCTTAGATTTAAGAAACTTAGATATAAGAAAAACAGAAGAATTTTTAATTCCTTTTTGAATTGAAATCTAATTTCAATAGAGAAGAATCCTTCGTTTCTGATGGAAACGATCTGGGACGGAAGGATTCGAACCTCCGAGTAACGGGACCAAAACCCGTTGCCTTACCACTTGGCCACGCCCCATTTTTTTTTATTGTATAATTCTATTTATTGTTATTGTATAATAAATTGTATAATAAGAATTGTATAATTCTAATAAAATTAGAATAATAATATAAAAATATAAAATATAAAATATTATTTTAAGAATTTTGCATTTTTTATAAGAAAAAAATATAATAAATATAATAAATAATAATATAATTATTATAAAAATATAATTAAGAAAAAATAAAATAAAAATATAAGAATTTAGTATAAGAAAAACTAAGCTAAATATTGGTTATTTGTCAATAACCAACCAAAATATATAATACATAATACATATAGGACATGTTGTCCCTAGGATTCAACACATGTAGATATAGAATCAAAAAGATTCATTGATCATTACATAGAATTCAATTAAGATATTGTATGAAAGTAGAATTCCTTGTATTCTAATTGAATTTGATTGGAAAATGTAAGGAAGGATTTTTTATTGGGGAGAAGTCAAAGAAAAAGAATAATTTTTTCTTTTATCTGCCTTTTTTTTTTCTCTCATAAAAACAACTCAATCAAATCTGATAATTTATTATCATTTCAATTTCATTTTAAAGAACAAGAAAAAAATGTTTGTTATGTTTAATATCTTTAGTTTAATCTGTATCTGTCTTAATTCGAACCTTTATTCGAGTAGTTTTTTCTTCTCCAAATTGCCCGAGGCTTATGCCTTTTTCAATCCAATCGTAGACGTTATGCCAGTTATACCTGTACTCTTTTTTCTGTTAGCCTTTGTTTGGCAAGCTGCTGTAAGTTTTCGATAAAAAAGGAATCTCTATTCAATTCATATCATATTCGTGATTTCGATTTCTTATTTCTTACTTTGTTCTGATCTTCCCTTTCTAAGATCCCATACAATACCTAATTTTAGATATGACTATGACAATAAATTTTTGGTAACGAAAAATACGAATCTTATTACATTAGAAATAAATTCGTGAAAATGAATTTGAAAAACTTACTTTTAAAACTTACTTTTTTAATCTTTAGAGTGCCATATCAAAATAATGTTAATGTATAGTGTGTGTCGTAAAATATAAAATAGGTGATCTATTTCCTAAAAAAAAAATGATCTTGGAGATTGTGTAATGCTTACTCTTAAACTCTTCGTTTACACAGTAGTAATATTCTTTGTTTCTCTCTTCATCTTCGGATTCTTATCTAATGATCCGGGGCGTAATCCTGGGCGTGAGGAATAAAAAAAGAGATGAGATTCGTTGGTAAATCTATTCTATCAATAAATGGAATAGAATACTATCTAAAGCTAAAGATAAAAATTTCATAACACATAACATAAAAATAAAAAAATAGAAATTTATTCCAATTCTAAAATTTAAAGTGATCAGGTGGGTCGGAGAGAGGGGGATTCGAACCCCCGGTACGAAAAATTCATACAACGGATTAGCAATCCGACGCTTTAGTCCACTCAGCCACCTCTCCCCATTCAAAATGCAAAATTTTCAATGTGATGTGACACGTGAAGTCAAGATTTATAAAAAAATAAATAATTAAATTAATAATTAAGAAAAAAGAAGGAATTTTTTTTATTTATTCTATTTATAAGATTCTAAGATTAAGTAATATAAAATCAAAGAAATTAAATCAATATCACAATATTTATATTATTATTATATTTATTATTATATATTATATATTATTATTATATAAATAATATAAATATTATATAAATATAGAAATTCTATAAATATAGAAATTATAATTATATTAATTATTTAAATTATATTAATTATTTAATTTTTAATTCTATTTAATTATTTAAATTATATTAATTATTTAATTTTTAATTCTATTTTAATTATTTTTAATTATCAATTATATATATAATTATCAAGTAATAAGTAATATATATAATATATAAGTAATATATAAGTTAATATATATAAGTTAATATATAAGAGTTAATATATAAGAAATAAAGAAATAAGATAAGTTAATATATAAGAAATAAGATAAGTTAATATATAAGAAATAAGAATAAAATAAGATTATTAGATTCTTATTTATATAAAGATTATTTAGATTTTAGATTATTATATATATATAAATATAAAATTATATAAATATAAAATATAAATAAAAATATAATAAAATATATAAGTAATATAGAAGTATAAGATAATAATATAATATATAAGTAATATAGAAGTATAAGATAAGAATAATATAAATAAAATAAATATAAATAAAAATAAATATATAATATATATATAAAATATATAAGTAATATAGAAGTATAAGATAAGAATAAGATTCTAAGATAAGAATATAAGAATATATAATTCACTTCTTTCATTTAATATATAATATAACATTTTTAATGAAATTCGAACAATAACAATAGATAAAAGATAAAAATAGAATCTAATAACTAAGAAGAATATAATCGAATCTAATAACTAAGAATAATATAGAAAAAGTGTAATAAAAAAATAAAAATATAAGAAAATCAGATATCTACGAATCAGATATCTACGAATTTGATCATTTTCATTTTATCAGTAATTAAATTTTGATAATGATAAAATGATAATGAGTAGAAATAATACCTTATTTCTTGGATTTTGTACAAAATTTGATTTTGTACAAAAGGTTCATTTACCCGGCCTGGTTAAGTACTGGCCGGGCCAGTACTTCTTTTGTTCCAATGTTCCAATTTTGTTCCAACGAATCAAACAATTTAATTTTGTTTTGATATTAAATAAAAATAAATAAAAATTATTATTGAAACAAGAAGAGCAATTTTTATTCCCATTCCATTATTAATTTATTAATTATTAGTAATTTTTTATTAGTAATTATTTAGATTTAGTATTAGTTATTAATTTAGGTTATTAATTTCGTATTTAGTATTAGTTATTATAATTATTAATTATTTTTTTAATTATTATTATTATTAAATTATTATAATTTTTAATTATTTTTTTAATTAAAATTTATAATTAATTATTATTATTATTATAATTTTCGAATTATTTAATTATTCTAATTATTAGAATATTTAATTATTCGAATTATATATTATATAAATTATATTATATATTATATATTTTTATATATATATTTTTATATATTAAATTTATATATTAATATTAAAAATATATTAAAATATTAAATTTTAAATTAATTTTTATTATTTAAATTTAATGAAATTAAATTATTTTAATTATAAATTTCTAAATTAGAAATTCTAATTATATTTCTTATTATTAATTTTAATTTATTTATTTATTATTAATTTTATTAATTATTTATTATTCCATATTATTATTATTCAATTTTTTATTAAATTTTATTAAATATTTATTATTAAATATTATTAATAATGAAATATTATTAATATTAATTATATTAATTATTAATTAAAAATTAATTAAATATTTAAATAGAAATATTAAATAAAAATAATAAAATAATAAATAAATATAATATTAAATAAATTTAAATAAAGATAAATATATTAAACAAAACAATATTAAACATAATAAAACATAATATAAATATATTAAACTATTAAACATATAAGTTATTTATATTAAACATATAACATATAACAAAACATATTTAATATGATTATTTGAATATAATTATATTCAATATGTTTATATATGTTTATAATAATTATATAAATATAATTCTATTTATAATAATTATATTATAATAATAATATGTATATGAAATATATGTATATGAAAATGAAATAAATGAAATATATGTATATGAAATATGATTATATGAAACTAAATATATATTATATGAAACTAAATATATAAATATATATAAATATTATATAAATATATAAATATGAAACTAAAATTTTTTTTTTTTAAGGGATGTAGCGCAGCTTGGTAGCGCGTTTGTTTTGGGTACAAAATGTCACGGGTTCAAATCCTGTCATCCCTACCTATTCTTTCTCCTATGGACAGTTACGAGAGATTCATTGAGTAAGATCGGTAAAAATTGTACATAATTTTTGCATACTAATACTATATGTACACAAGACCCCCTTGGGGGTAAAAAATATTTTATTTACAATCGAATCTAATCTTATGGGATATAAAAAAGCGCTCTTAGTTCAGTTCGGTAGAACGCGGGTCTCCAAAACCCGATGTCGTAGGTTCAAATCCTACAGAGCGTGATTCCGTTTATGTTATGTCGAATTACAATGAAATAACTTCACAAAAACAAAGTATAATTGAAACTTAAATTTGACCTCCTACAAGGAGGAGGTCAATCAAAAAAATAAATGTTACTCAATCAAAGGTCCAACTGATCACCGCGCCTGTATTGTAAATATGCAGTTACAAATAATCCTATTAAAGTAATAGGAATTAGACCTAAAACGATTCCAAATAGAAAAACTTCAATCATTTCGATTTGTTTTAGGGAATAAAAAGAGAGGTAAGATCTATCCCTAAATATTAATCTGAATTATCCTTGAATCTCAATGACCAGGAATTGGCAATTGACTCGGTAAGCTCGGTAAGGAACCATAGAATACCGTAAATGAAATATAAATATTCAGTAGAGGCTTTAGAGCCTTTTTTTTTTATTTTATTATTGTTTATTGAATTTCATTCATTTCAAATAAGTCGTATCTTGTTCAAACCAATAAATAGAGCTGGGGTTATAGTTGAAGCAGCCAGTAAAAAACCGAAATAACTAGTTAGAATAGGCATGAAAGAGCTAAATTAGATATGTTCTTTTACTACATATGTGAATAAAACATTTACCTAAGTCTCAATCCAGATACGACGATAAGAAAAACTTATTGAAAGAATTAGTCTAGTTCCAATTGAAAGTTGTTGATTCATCAGTCATTATAGATGTACACTAAAAAAAAGATAGATATAGGTAAGGTAATATAGGTGGAAAAAGGGATTCATCAACTGTGCCATTGACCGATCCTGTGATTCCGAATCAACAGATTCATCGTGCAATATTCCAAAAGGGAATTCTATTTCAGTTTAACTAATTTTGTAATAGAATAAAAATAGAATAAAATAAAAGAATTTTGGATTTTCAAAAATAACCTACATTTTGATCATTTATTTTTCAATAGATCTAATCCTTGGGTTTTATATTCTCTTTTACTTTTTTTTTTTTATTTTAACTCATTGGATTCTGTACAGTAATACAGTAATATATAATATAATAGGTTGGTTCATTGCCCATTAGATTTGGAAAGATAAAATTGTACCACGATCTATCAAAAAAAATATGAACCACGAAAGGGATTTTATTTTTATTTATGGATTTTACATAACTACATAACATATAATGGAATTGTATGAATATAATGAGATCCCTCAATCATGATATCTCTCATGAATTATTAGAGCCCATCCATTCAAGATCTTTACTTTATACTTTATATTACTATGAAGAAGCCGCTAATGTAAACCTTACTTAGATCTTATATTCTAAATTATAAGGAAACATACATTATATACATATACAAGGAAGATATAGCATTTCCTTTCGGTACTGATCGATACTGCGTTGCTGCGCTAGAGGAAGGATAGCTATACTGATTTGGTCTACTCTAAATACACCTTTGGTACACAATTGACGATCTCA